AAACAAAATTGGAAGGAAGAAAATTTCTTTTTTTATTAAGAACTACTTGAGTTTTTTTTTCAGTCTGGTTGCGAGGTCTAAATAGTGAGTATGAATCATAGTTCCATTTTTTTCTTGATCCACTCTATGTATTTCGTGTTCCAGATACTAGGATAAATAATATCCGACGAATTAGAATCATCTTGATAGAGATAACAGGCCCTTTCTATGTATTATCAATAGGATCAATTCTAACAAGTCACACACTCATATTCCAGAGATACCAAAACAAAAAAATCCACGGTCGAACTACCAGAATGTCTAGAAATGCAGAGCTTAAAGTAGAAAGGCTTTTTTTTTGATGGAAAAACTATGAAGTCATAGTTTTAGTTAGTAGAAACCTAATTCACTAAAATTCCGTCCAGTAAAACAGAAGAATTATAAATTTCTAAAATGATAGATAGGAATATCGCAAATAAAGCCATTGCGACCCCCATAAAAGGAGTAGTCCCCCAACCCGGAGCGACTTTCCCATATTCCGAATTCAAGGGTTTCAATAAACTACCCGCGCCAGTTCGTTTTGGTCTAGGTCTAGAACTATCTTCAACGGTTTGTGTAGCCATAAATTCGATTTAATCATTGGTGTTGACTTTGTATACTATTCCGTTGTAGTTGTAAATACACGATCTTTTCATAGATCCGTTGTAATCTTGAAATTCTATAAAAATGGAAACAGCAACTTTAGTCGCCATCTCCATATCTGGTTTACTTGTAAGCTTTACTGGGTATGCCTTATATACCGCGTTTGGGCAACCCTCTCAACAATTAAGAGATCCATTCGAAGAACATGGGGACTAATTGAAGTAAGAAGTCTCCCAGAAGGGGAGACTTCTTACTTCAATTAAATTATTTCATTTTTTAGTCGGAACCTTAGGCGGTTCTCGGAAGAAGATAGCGAAAAAAATTATCCCTAAAGTCGAAACTAAAAGGAACGTATAAACCAATGCTTCCATAGATTCGATCCTGGTTTATTCACTTTACAATTATAACTTCCACACCTATTCACTTAGAATTTGGGATCATTTCCCATATAAAAAAAGAAAAAGAGTCAAAGAAAGGACAGGAGATGTTTCCCATGTCAAGTCAAAAAAGAGAGGTTAAAGATACCATAGCAATGTGGTATCAGACTGCTCAAAAAAGAGAGGTTAAAGATACCATAGCAATGTGGTATCAGACTGCCTGTCTCCTTGTAGTTGGATCTCCAACTTTTTGGAATGTTCCAAATTCCACTTGAGCATCCAAGTCTGGATCAATACCAGCAAAAACATCTCGGAACAAAGTTCGAGCTCCATGCCAAATGTGGCCGAAAAAGAAGAGCAAAGCAAAGGTAGCATGACCAAAAGTGAACCAACCCCTTGGACTGCTGCGAAAAACACCATCTGATTTCAAAGTAGCTCGATCTAATTCAAAAATTTCACCTAATTGAGCACGCCTCGCATATTTTTTTACAGTAGCAGGATCAGAATAACTTACTCCATTAAGTTCGCCACCATAGAACTCCACCGTTACGCCTACTTGTTCAACGCTATATTTGGATTCTGCTCTTCTAAAAGGAACGTCCGCTCTCACAATTCCCTCTTCATCTACCAAAACTACCGGAAATGTTTCAAAAAAAGTAGGCATACGGCGTACAAAAAGCTCGCGCCCTTCTTTATCTCTAAAGACGGGATGCCCTAACCATCCAACAGCTATTCCATCCCCATTGTCCATCGAGCCTGCTCTGAATAATCCCCCCTTTGCCGGATTATTACCAATATAATCATAAAAGGCTAATTTTTCGGGAATTTTAGACCAAGCTTCTGATAAACTAAGATTTTCAGCTAACCCATCGCTAACTCTTCGATATATTTCTTGCTGAAAGTATCCCTGATCCCACTGATAACGAGTAGGCCCAAATAATTCGATTGGGGTAGTTGCCGACCCATACCACATAGTTCCGGCAACTACGAAAGCAGCAAAAAAAACAGCAGCGATGCTACTGGAAAGTACAGTTTCAATATTGCCCATACGTAAACCTTTGTATAGACGTTGAGGCGGACGGACACTAAGATGGAATAGACCCGCTAATATGCCCAATGTACCCGCAGCAATATGATGCGAAGCTATTCCTCCCGGAACGAAAGGATCAAAACCTTCTGCACCCCACGCAGGATTTACAGCTTGTACTTTTCCAGTTAGTCCGTAAGGATCGGACACCCATATCCCGGGACCATATAAACCCGTTACATGAAATGCACCAAAGCCAAAACAAGCCACCCCTGCAAGAAATAAATGAATTCCAAAGATCTTGGGCAAATCCAAAGAGGGTTTTCCCGTCCGCTCATCACAGAATATTTCTAGGTCCCAATATACCCAATGCCAGATAGCTGCCAAGAAACACAAGCCAGAAAACACAATATGCGCACCTGCCACACCTTCATAACTCCAAATCCCCGGATTCGTTATAGTTCCTCCTGAAATACTCCAACCACCCCATGAATTGGTTATTCCTAAACGAGTCATGAAGGGGATGACGAACATACCTTGTCTCCACATTGGATCCAGAACAGGATCAGAGGGATCAAAAACCGCTAATTCGTATAAAGCCATCGAGCCAGCCCAACCAGAAACTAGAGCTGTGTGCATTATATGCACCGAAAGCAATCGACCCGGATCATTCAATACGACAGTATGAACACGATACCAAGGCAAACCCATGGAAATACCCCTTTAGCAAAGAAAAATAGACACGATGTCGCTTTATTTTATCGCATTGGAAAAGACTATCCATATCCTATGTACCTAACCCTTCTAGGGGATTCTGTATCAGAAAGCGTGAATATTTATTTCATTCCATTAAAAATAAAAATAAGAAGTCAATTCTGTTTGTAAGAAGAAAGAGAAACAGATCTATTCTATACTCGATAAGTGCCAATATGCAATGGGTAGCTGGGGCTATTTGGAAAAACGAAGAATAGATCCTTAATCCCTCTTTGTTTATCATTCGAATCACAGATTCCTTTTTCTTTATTCAATCTGTCTTACCTTCCTTATATGTATAATCTTTCAATCTATGTATTAATAGAATCTATAGTATTCTTATAGAATAAGAAAAAAATAAAGATAATAAACTGCGGATTCTTTCTTTCTCTTCCATTCTTACGTTTCCATATTAAAGTGTAGTTTTCATACTTAAATTTAATAATATTAATCTAATATGCCCATTGGTGTTCCAAAAGTACCTTACCGGATTCCCGGAGATGAAGAAGCGACTTGGGTTGACTTATACAATGTTATGTATCGAGAAAGGACACTTTTTTTAGGTCAAGAGATTCGTTGCGAGATCACGAATCATATTACAGGTCTGATGGTATATCTCAGTATAGAGGATGGAATTAGCGATATTTTTTTGTTTATAAACTCCCCCGGCGGGTGGCTAATCTCAGGAATGGCTATTTTTGATACGATGCAAACGGTGACACCTGATATATATACAATATGCCTCGGAATAGCCGCGTCCATGGCCTCTTTCATTCTGCTTGGAGGAGAGCCCACCAAACGTATAGCATTCCCTCACGCTAGGGTTATGCTTCACCAACCTGCTAGTGCTTATTATCGGGCAAGGACACCAGAATTTTTACTAGAAGTGGAAGAGTTACACAAAGTTCGCGAAATGATCACAAGGGTTTATGCACTAAGAACAGGCAAGCCTTTTTGGGTTGTATCTGAAGACATGGAAAGGGACGTTTTTATGTCAGCAGACGAAGCCAAAGCTTATGGACTTGTCGATATTGTAGGGGATGAAATGATTGACGAACACTGCGATACTGATCCAGTGTGGTTTCCAGAAATGTTTAAGGATTGGTAGTGGCTGGATTTCTTGTAAATTTATTTCAAACCTAAATTCGGGTTTTATGCTATTTTATAGAAAATAGAAATACTTCATGATGATGAATCATCAGGTTAAGATCGATCTGAACCAATCCATTTTTTCTATATACATACGACATGCCTACGGTTAAACAACTTATTAGAAATGCAAGACAGCCAATACGAAATGCTAGAAAATCGGCCGCACTTAGGGGATGTCCTCAGCGTCGAGGAACATGTGCTAGGGTGTATGTGCGACTCGTTCAGATCATGAGTTCAAACAAATAAGAAAATTTTTGAAGTATCCATGATCGGTACCAATGAATAGGATAGAGAAGCTCTATCCTGGATTTCTATGGTATATGGAATTTATGGTTTCCTTTGGTGCAAATCCAATCATCTGGATTGGAATTGGAAGAAGCAATTCCCCCATTGGTAGCAAATGGTTATCCATTAAGCGGAGGGAATCATAATAAAAAGAAAAAAGGCTTCTGCTCCTTTATCTTAAAAGAACGGACTAAAAGGTCAGCTACTTAGCCAACTTTCATAATTAAATACCGTCACTGTATGAATAACTCTTATTGTGAAAAGAATTATTTACTCTATAATGAATAGGTAGAGCCAAAGAATGTGAACTATACAAGTTCACAATACCTTTTGATGAAATGAAAGAAAGGGCTCCGGTGTATAGAGAGGGCCTCACCGTTTAAAAGGGAACCGTAGAAACGATGGAACCCATTGTTTTTTTTTATATCGTTAGAAGTTGTTATTTCTATACGAAATAACTGAATAGAATAAAAAATCGTGGTTGGGAAGGTTATAGTAGCAAAAGCCATTGGAATTAATATTTTATATATTGGAATAATCCGTTTTGTTATTAATGGGAAAAAAGACGGTTAAAAGAAGAGAAATCATTAGTTATTCATTAAGGTTAATTTGATTCAATGACCAGAGTTCCGCGAGGATATATAGCTCGGAGACGACGAACAAAAATGCGTTCATTTGCCTCAAACTTTAGAGGGGCTCATTTAAGACTTAATCGAATGATTACTCAACAAGTAAGAAGAGCTTTTGTTTCTTCTCATCGAGATAGAGGCAGGCAAAAGAGGGATTTTCGCCGTTTGTGGATCACTCGGATAAACGCAGCAACACGGATATATAAAGTATTCGATAGTTATAGTAAATTAATACACAATCTGTACAAGAAGGAATTGATTCTTAATCGTAAAATGCTTGCACAAGTAGCTGTATCAAATCCAAATAATCTTTACACGATTTCCAATAAAATAAAGATCATCAATTAAAGGGATAAAAAAGTAATATACAGGAATAATTAAAACGGAATTCCCGGAGAGGGGACTCCGGGAAGATACAATAAATTAAGATTAAGTGGTAGGAATCAACGAGCATGTTGCAATAAATAAAAAAACTATTTATTTTTCGCATTTTCTTTCTTATAACAAACACAAAAATCAAAATATGAGTCTGACTTTCGAATAAAACATCAACAATCGGAACTTAAGTTTCGATTGTTGTTTCTTAAATTCTGGTTGGAGTTTCTTAAGTTTCGATTGGAATTGAACTTTTGTGTTAATTGAGGGATATTTTGATTTTTTCTGTGTCTGTGTCTAGGACCAGTAATTATTGAAATTGACTGGGCTTGAAATTGCTTCTCATTCTCATAGTTACGAAATGGTAAGAAAGATAAAATACGAGCCTGTTTTATAGCAAGAGTAATTAATCGTTGTTGTTTCAAGGTTAATCTATTTATTCGTCTGGATAATATTTTTCCTTGTTCACTAATAAATCGATTAATTAAACTCATGTTTCTATAATCAATTCGATCCCCCGGGCCAATTCGAGAACGCCTACGAAAAGGTTGTTTGAATTTACGAAAAGTTTGCTTTGATTTATGAAAAGTTTGTTTGGATTTACGAAAGGGTTGCTTAGATTTACGAAAAGGTTGTTTAGATATATACATGATTTATTCCTTATTTAAAAATTTGAAAAAAAAAAAACGGAATCTTTATTTTATTAATTTTAGATTCAGAAGAAGTAGTCTTTATTTGGTCCATATATTATTTGATTTATATACTATATATAAAAATATAAAAACCCTCTATACATATGAAATAAAATCAAATGAGTTGATTTGTATTTTGTATTCTATCTATCTTCTATATATTTAATAAGAAGTTCTTACTCTTTCTATTCTTTAAAAATCGAATACACGATGCTCCTATTTCTTTATTTCGTTATGAGTCGTATGCTTGCGACAATAACGACAAAATTTTCTTAATTCTAATTGTCGGGGTGTATTGTGGCGATTCTTTTGAGTACTATATCTGGAAATCCCCGTCAATTCTTTATTGGTACCCTTTCGAACACAACTGATACATTCCAAAATAACTCGGATTCTAACATCTTTGCCCTTGGCCATGAACCTCCTTTCCTTTTTGGATCGACTTAACTTAATTCTTATACCTATTCTTTTATTCTATTCTTCTATTTTGGATCCGAAGAATAAGAATAAAATCCATAGAAGTTCCTAACTAAAAATGTGATTTCTAAAGATTTTGTTGTAATTCTTCGAATTCTCTAACGAATCCAATCTAATAGAATCAAAAATTTTTGAAATTCGTAAATCGTAAATTAAGTAATAAAAAATAGAGAAATAATTAAAGAATACAATCCTTGTCGAATTAGCAAGGATTTTACTTCGAAATCCTTTCATTTAAGTAACAAGCCCAGCCCCTGCTTTTTGCTATGCTCTGATTTGCGAGGCCTGACTTAGCTTGGATACCGCTTTTAATTAAATTTATGTTTTCCAAAATGAGATTTACCCAATTTTTCATGACTCTGAGGTTCAACCCAATCCATCTTTTTTTTTGCTTCGTATACTAAAAAAGAATTGAAAAAGGGCAAATTTTCGCCATGTCACGGGGAATCCTATCTCTGGCATAGGAATAACTAGAATGAAAAAAAAGGGAATGACAAAGCATCTGGGAATAAACGATTAATTTCTATCAATAAACCTGCTAAAGCCCCAAACCATAGAGTACTTAGCACGGGTGCTACAGAGAGATATGTTTTTATATCCCGCATTGAAAATCCTCCTTCCTTATTGGAATACATATATGATCAGATACTCTTGCCCAAGATCCTTTGTATTTCTCTTGTTTAGGCAAAATTCCTAACTAAAAAAAACAAAATCAATATTCTATATATAGAATGAACCATATAGACGAGATTTTCCTATCCCTAAAAAAGATGACCCCTTCTCCCTATACATTACTAAGGAATACATTACTAAGGAATAGGAATCTTTCTTTTATAGGTGAAATTCGACTAGATTTTAGATGTATACCCTTCCTTGATTATATGAGACCAAAAACAAGAAATGACAAGAAAGTTGTATATAGATAGAGAAATAGAAGAAAATTACGATGTGGAAAACAAGAAAGGAATTGTGTACAATGGCATTGCACAACAATTTGGAAAAGGGATGTAGCGCAGCTTGGTAGCGCGTTTGTTTTGGGTACAAAATGTCACAGGTTCAAATCCTGTCATCCCTACCTATTAATTCTCTCTTCTTTATGGGCAATAGCTGGTAGATCAATTAAAGTGGGTATAACTTGAATTTGTAGATACTATACGTACGCGAGACACGTTAGGAGTAGAAAAGGGTTTTCTTTTTGTTTTGAAAGCGCTCTTAGTTCAGTTTGGTAGAACGCGGGTCTCCAAAACCCGATGTCGTAGGTTCAAATCCTACAGAGCGTGATTCCATCTATCTTATGTCGAAACAGAGTAAACTAACTTAAAAAAGCAAAGTTGAATTGCAACTCCAATTTGACCTCCTCCAGACCAGAGAGGAGGTCAATCAAAAAAGAAATAGTACTCAATCAAAGATCCAACTGATCCCCACGCCTGTATTGCAAATACGCAGTCACGAATAATCCCGCTAAAGTAATAGGAATTAGGCCTAAGACGATTCCAAATAGAAAAACTTCAATCATTTCGATTTGTTTGAGGGGATAAAAAAAAGAGGTACGATCTATCTCTAAATAATAGTCTAAATTATCTACGAATCTCAATGACCAAGAAAAGAATAGGTAATTAGCGTGGAAAAGAGTCTAGAATACCAGGAATCCAAAAGAAGGATTCTTCTTTTCTGACTTATTCATTCAATTCATTTCAAATAAGACGTATCTTGTTAAAGCCAATAAATAGAGCTGGGGTTATAGTTAAAGCAGCCAGTAGAAAACCAAAATAACTAGTTATAGTAAGCATGAAGGGGTTAAATTCCATTTATTTTTTTACTACACTACATATGTTGGTAAAGCACTTACCTAAGTTATGGAAAATTCCTAATTAATCGGTTATTTTAGATAATACCCAAAAACAAGATAGAGTGAGATACAGAAGTGTAAAAGAAAATCGATTCATTAGGTGGGACATGAGTCCCTAATTACGAATCAACAGATTTGTTGTGGAATCTGTCAGTTAAGTAAAGTAATAATATTAATAACTAGATCATCTAACCCCATGGAAAAAAAATGAAATTGGATTTTCGGGGGAATTTTGGAATAAAAGATAAATAAAGAATTGAATTTGAAAAAAGTTCTTTCTATTTCGGATTATTTCTTTTTCAATAGGATTGATTTAATCTTCTTTTTGGAGCAAACGGTCGAATATTCCCCTATTCCTTCTTATTTGAATTTTAACCCATTGTATTCCAATTCCATATAGAATAAGAGGAGAAGAAAAGCATTCCACGACCCCCGAAAGGCCCCCTGAAAAAGGGAAAGCTCTTCCTTGAATTTACTTTAATTTTTTATTTATTTATTTATTTTTTATTCGTTTTTCGAACCCCAACCAAAGTTGATTCGAAGACGAGTTACTTCAATTATTCTTTTCTTTTAAGTTCTATCTTCTGTCTTTCCCTATTTCATCTCATAAAGTTCCATGCTTGCAGTTTGGTCAAGAAAGTTAGACCTAATCCAACAAACAAGACAAGGATTGATTACAAACCTTGATTCTTCAAAGAATATATTCCATATTCTTTTATAACGGATTATCTACTATTTGATTTTCTATTTATTAGATATTATTTGATGCTAACCAATTTAATTCCTTAAAGGGAAAGGTTGGATTCAAATAAAACTTTTAACTAAAAAGGGATTGATTTCGCATATACTTATCCTTGTATTGCGTCAATATGAGAATATCCTTCCTAAATTCTTTATCCTATTGATCATTAACTTAGGTTTTCCCAAGATCTTGGCCGCTGTTCCAAATTAAATTATTCTACTATTCCGAAGACAATGGAAAATTAAGTAGGACCACAAAAAATTGTGGGGTTCTATTAATGCCTTAAATAACATGTAATTTCCCTATAGACAAGGAACAAAAAAGAGAAAAAAGGAATTCTGTTTCGAGACCAAGCGAAACTGGATTGCTGTGCCATAGGGAGGATAGCTATACTAATTCGGTATACTCAAAATACACCTTTGGTACAAAATTGACAATCTCACAAGGATGAAATATCAGTAATTTTCTATTTACTGGTGGATCCCATCTTTTACGGAATCAATTCCTTTTTTGAATGTACAAAAATTTGGGGAGTTAAACATGTCTGGAAGCACGGGAGAACGTTCTTTTGCTGATATTATTACCAGTATTCGATACTGGGTTATTCATAGCATTACTATACCTTCCCTATTCATTGCGGGTTGGTTATTTGTCAGTACGGGTTTAGCTTATGACGTGTTTGGAAGTCCTCGACCAAACGAGTATTTCACGGAAAGCCGACAAGGAATTCCATTAATAACCGATCGTTTTGATTCTTTAGAACAACTAGATGAATTTAGTAGATCCTTTTAGGAGGCCCCCAATGACCATAGATCGAACCTATCCTATTTTTACAGTGCGATGGCTGGCTGTTCACGGATTAGCTGTACCCACGGTTTTTTTCTTGGGATCAATATCAGCAATGCAGTTCATCCAACGATAAACCAAATCAAATTCCAACCATAGAACTATGACACAATCAAACCCGAATGAACAAAATGTTGAATTGAATCGTACCAGCCTATACTGGGGTTTATTACTCATTTTTGTACTTGCTGTTTTATTTTCTAATTACTTCTTCAATTGAGAGAAAAAAAGAGAGTAGTAAGAATTCTCTTATCCCATTTGGAAGGATACCATCCTTATAACTATCCATGACTGTTTTTGTCTCTAGCATGACCACTTGAGAAAATGTGGAGGAAAGTAGGGGAAATGGCCGATACTACTGGAAGAATTCCTCTTTGGCTGATAGGTACTGTAACTGGTATTCCTGTGATTGGTTTAATAGGTGTTTTCTTTTACGGTTCGTATTCTGGATTGGGTTCATCTCTATAGTAATTGGAGGAGCCAGATTGTAAACATGAAAAAGTAGGAGCTTAGCGGGTCCTTACCCCCCTTTATCTGATTAGAGCGGAAAGGACCCGCGGAATTCTTATTCTTATAACGCGATTTTCATCTATTCCATAATCTACAAATGGGTTACCTATTTTTATTTGTAAAAATAACAAAGAGAAAACCTTTGCTCTGATGGTTAGAATACCTCTATTTATTCTTTTGTTTGTTAATGATATTAGTGAAGCAATCCATCGGTTGATTTAAAGCCCCGCCTTTCACCCATAAAATTGATTCACTCTTATGAATCAACAAGAAAGAGGGGGGAAGGCCCAATATTTTATTCCACGAAGGGAGTATCCTGCAAATCATTGATTTAGTTTAGAGTAATAAACTAATAAAACCTTAATCAAAACTACTCAATTAGCCTAAAAAAAAACCACCCTTGGTATACATTTTTTTTTTACAAAATTTCTGTAAGTTCGAAGTTGAACTTAATTGAAAAAGTAAAGCAATTCTATTTGCTCACAAGAAATTTGTCTCCCGCCCTACTTTCTTTCCCTCTGTTTGTCCACTACCGCGCCCGAACCTAAGCAAAGGAAGTCCAAAAAACAGACCCGAATAAAGAATAAATAGTAATCTTTGACAAAACAAATAAGAAGAAAAATGATTCTTACTTTGATACAAGAAGAATCGACACAAGAAAAAGGCTTTTTTGCCTTTTTCTTGTGCCCAATAGAAGATTAAGAAGACCTGCAATTCCTCCTAAAACTAAAAGGACTTGTTCCTTTTATTGTTCTCGCCTCTGCCTTGGATCCTCTTCTTTTGCATGAGATAGACATAAGGAATTCCAGAAATTGAGGTTTTTTACCAATTTGATGGTAAGAAATCCCGGGATCTAGAAATTCATTTCGTACAATTGAACCTTTTCAAACTGTTTCTTTTTGAGAACCAAAAAAACTTGTGCCAAAATAACAGATGCGAAGAAGAACAAAAGGCCTTGGACGCGCAATGGATCCTGAAGAACTATTTCTGCATCCCCCTGACCAAACCCTCCCACATTAGGATTGCTTGTTAATGGTTGATCAAGCTTGATCGATTCCCCCTCTGAAACAAGAAGTTCTGGCCCGGGAGGTATAATATCAATCACTTGGCGTCCATCCGACGCATCAACTATGGATATTTCATATCCTCCCTTTTCTTTACGTAGTATTTTTTTTACTATACCTGTTGACGTAGCATTATAGACCGTATTGTTACTCTTGCTACCATCAGGATAGATCTGTCCCCTTCCTCGGTTTCCCCCTACATATATGGGATATTTTAAGAAATGAACGTCTTTTTTCGTAGCGGGATCGGGGGAAAGAATGGGAAAGACAATTTCACTATATTTCTTACCGGGAACAGGGCCTATCACAAGAATATTTTTTTTATTGGGACGATAACTCTGAAAAGAGAGATTTCCTATCTTTTCTTTCAACTCAGGAGAAATACGGTCGGGTGGCGCTAATTCGAATCCCTCGGGCAAAATAAGAACAGCACCCACATTCAACCCTCCCTTTTTACCATTAGCAAGAACTTGTTTCAGCTGCATATCATAAGGGATTCGAAGAACTGCTTCAAATACAGTATCAGGAAGCACTGCTTGGGGAACTTCAATATCCACAGGCTTATTAGCTAAATGGCAATTGGCACATACAATTCGTCCAGTTGCTTCCCGCGGATTTTCATAACCCTGCTGCGCAAAAATGGGATATGCATTTGAAATAGATGTGCGAGTTATTACGTATATCATGATCGATAGAGAAATCGATCGAAGCATCTGTTCCTTTAACCAAGAAAAAGTATTTCTATTTTCCATGTCCAATCGCGGATCCCCGAGTTTCTACAATAAATTAAATAGGTAGCTAAGCTAATCTAGTTCCCTATACACGAGTCTGTTGTCATTCTACTGCAACAGTTGTACTGGAATGATGAATACCTTGAGCAGGTAGAGAAAGAATTTTGCTAAAAAGGAAAAGGGCTTTCTTTCTAAAAGAAGAAAGATGCTAATTTGATTAATATTAGGAAATTAAATGAGTGAGTTTATGCTTCACTAATTGAATGATAAATGACTACAAGCGAAGGAGATAGACGGTTTAAACAAAAAAAGACCCAAAATTTCAAACACGTGTCTAGAATCACAGGAAAACTACAAACAAAAATAGTGAAAATTAGCTCGTTAGGAGCCCATCCAAGATCATTGTAGACCCAACGAATTAGTAGTTCCCAACCGCGGGTGGAGTGAAATCCAACAAAAAAATCAGTAACTAAAAGAATAAAAAAAGCTTTTATTGATTCATTTAAGTTATAGAAGAATTCCTGAACCCAAGAATTCAAAATGACAAGTTCTTCTTTACCCAGAAAAAAAGAACCACTTAGAATAGCCAAACAGATTATATTTGTTGAGAAATGCAAAATGATATGGAGATGATCCTCGTTATCTATTTTGGCCAATTGTATTATTTCCTTGTGTATTCCTATAGGAGGTTTTTGTACATGTGTCTTCGGTTTCTCTTTTATGATTTCGTCCAAGAGAAAGAGTTCTTCTAATTCTATGAATCCTTCTAGAATCCTTTTTTCTTGAATATCAGTTAAGAAAGTTTCGGATTGCCTGGTATTCCACCAATTCTTAATCCAAAGTTCCAGACATTTGTTAAAAGAGAAAGAGACTCCCCAGGGCAAAAGTACGATAAATACAAGATATAGGAAAGAAGGCAATGCTTTCTTTTTTTTCATTTTTGATCTGTAAATTGAGTTGTTAATGAACCCGCTTCATTCGCTGACTCTATTTCATTCGCGGACTCTATATGATATTTCTTTTCTTTGAAGCAAAAATTCTATAACAAAATTTGAGGCCTTGTGTTTGTATCTATTTCTCTTTTTGTATACTAGTAGAATTTCATTGTATTGAGCTCTTTCTTAGATCTAAATAGAGTGGAATAGAGAAATAGAATAAAAAAAGAAAAGGCCTTTCATATAGAAATTGAAGAATATTATGCCATATATCTCACTTGGACAAAACAAATTGGAAGCAATTTTCTTTTATCCTCGTTTGTTCCTTCCTTTAGATAAATACTCGAAAATCTCCTTACAATTGCAAAAAATTGCAATTGGTACTCAAAATACTTCAATTGGTACGCGCAAGAAATAGGCCAATTCGGCAGCTTTTTGTTCTATTTCTCGTGGAGTAAAAAACTTCTCATCAGTACGAGTCAAAGGAATGACCCCCTGGCCCCGGATTTCCATATAAAGGATACGACGAGGATAAAGACCCTCTTTAACCTGAATTCTAATTGATTGGATATCTCGCACAAGGAATCGAAGGAAGATGCGACGTTTTATTCCAGGGAATCCCCAACGAAAAATGCACACTATTCCCTCTTTTCTATCGAATCGGTCATAACCACTGCCTACATTCCACAAAATAGTGCACCACAAATAGGAGCTAATGAATAGGCCCGCGATTCCGTAGAAAGACATCACGACCCCCTGTGGAAAAAAAAGAATTTGTTGAGAAGGAAGTACGGATATCATATTCTTACCAAGATAACTGGAAGCCCCAACCGCTAAGAATCCTAATGAACCTAGAAAAAGAATACAGGCCCAGAAAAAATTACCTCTTTTTCGAGAACCTTTTAGAAGTTCTATCCATATGTGTTCTGATCGCCAATTCATATTAGATATACTAAATCCAGTAACGGTCAATTAAAATTGAGAGAATAAGCTAAATGATTTTGACTTTACTTTTTTTTATTCTGAAATAGCCTTCAGCAGCTAGTAATCCTGTGAAATAATTGGTTAGATACATTGACTTTCTATTCAAAAAAAATTGTGGATCCACTTAAAAAAAACTCGCTATACTCGGCTACGCATATGCATGCATTTATGCTCGTAGCCTATATCTGCATCCATAGACGTTTTTAATTTGTGTGTAGAAAGAGCTACATACCCTATCATATTATATTACTTACACAAAAAAATATCTGTATTATGATCCTGGAAATACATTGAGAAAATTTTGCCCCGCCGGTTCTAGACAATCTTATTTTTCTGCACATAAAGAAATAAAGAAGCCATTGCAATTGCCGGAAATACTAAGCCTACTAAAGGCACGAAAATAGAAGGTAAGTTAAAATCCGTCATAGAATATGTGTCTCAATTCAAATTTACTATTTCTATCTATTCAAAATATATCTTAAGATTCTTATGATATAATTAAGTATATCTATTATAAGGAATATTGACTATTGTATTTTTGAATTTACAAAATAAAGATTTTTTATAGAAAAGTATTCTATAAAAAATCTAAAAAAAAAATGAATGGAATGGATAATAAGAAAATTACAAAAAAAGGGAACTAATTAAAATTAAAAAGATTTTCTTTTTCGTTTCCCATTCTCATGGCCTTTCTATCCTTCTAATCGAACTTGAAATTGGATTCAAAAGAAAGGCCTCTTTCAGAATACCCTTTAACTTTAAAAAGTAGAAGTGGAATAGAATACCCGGTTGAAGGGTAATGATCATACGTTTGTAATGCATTGTATGTCCCAGAATAGGTCCCATTCTTCTACCCTTTCCGGGTAGTCGATGGCTATTCACAGCTACTACTTTAACACCAAAGAAGAGTTCGACCCAATGCTTTATTTCTGTCTTAGTGAATCCCGATTCGACATTAGAAGTATATTGATTCTTTCCCAATAAACGAAGACTCTTTTCTGTAAATACTGCGTATTTGATTCCATTATCGTATGATAATACTATATTTTTATTTGTATTTGTTTATTGTATTATACCTTTCTATATTCTAGATATATAGAATAGAAGAATCTCGATTTGTCAAGTCTCATGATCGTATCAAGATCTATTTAAATTCGGCTCAATCTTTTTTTAGAAAAAGATTGAGCCGAATTTAATTGCAATCAGTTAGAAGAATAAAGAAGAATTACTGCATTTCGTAACTTATTTTTTCTCTTTCTATTTCGCTTCTTTTTTATTTTATTTAGACCTTCTTTATATCTAGTTTTTTATATCTAGTTTTATCTACTTAATCTATGGTATCTACCGGCGCGAACTCGAATTTGATCGCCTTCCATATTTCACAAGCTGCGGCTAGTTCAGGACTCCATTTGCAAGCTTGTTTAATAATTTCATTACCTTCACGAGCAAGATCGCGCCCTTCGTTACGAGCTTGTACACAGGCTTCTAAAGCCACCCGATTAGCTGCTGCACCAGGTGCATTCCCCCAAGGATGTCCTAAAGTTCCTCCACCAAATTGTAATACAGAATCGTCTCCAAAGATTTCGGTCAGAGCTGGCATATGCCAAACATGAATACCCCCGGAAGCCACCGGTATAACACCTGGCATGGATACCCAGTCCTGAGTGAAAAAGACACCGCGAGCACGATCTTTTTCAATAAAATCATCGCGCAATAAATCAACAAAACCTAAAGTCATTTCGCGTTCCCCTTCTAACTTACCTACTACTGTACCGGCATGGACATGATCTCCCCCAGACATACGCAATGCTTTAGCTAATACACGGAAATGCATACCATGATTTTTCTGTCTATCAATAACTGCATGCATTGCTCGGTGAATGTGAAGAAGTAGGCCGTTGTCGCGGCAATAATGAGCCAAACTAGTATTTGCGGTAAATCCTCCAGTTAAGTAGTCATGCATTACAATAGGAGCCCCTAATTCCCTTGCAAATACAGCTCTCTTAATCATTTCTTCGCATGTACCTGCAGTCGCATTCAAGTAATGCCCCTTGATTTCACCGGTTTCGGCTTGTGCTTTATAAATAGCTTCGGCACAAAAGACAAAACGGTCTCTCCAGCGCATAAATGGTTGTGAGTTTACGTTTTCATCATCTTTGGTAAAATCAAGTCCACCGCGTAGACACTCATAACACGCTCTACCATAATTTTTTGCGGATAATCCCAATTTTGGTTTAATAGTACATCCCAATAAAGGACGACCATACTTGTTCAACTTATCCCTTTCAACTTGGATACCGTGAGGCGGACCTTGGAAAGTTTTTGAATAAGTAGGGGGAATTCGTAGATCCTCCAAACGTAGAGCGCGTAGGGCTTTGAAACCAAATACGTTACCCACAATGGAAGTAAACATGTTAGTAACAGAACCCTCTTCAAATAGGTCTAATGGATAAGCTACATAACAGATATATTGATCTGCCTCCCCAGGAACGGGCTCGATGTGATAGCATCGTCCTTTATAACGATCAAGACTGGTAAGTCCATCAGTCCAAACAGTTGTCCATGTACCAGTAGAAGATTCCGCAGCTACTGCAGCCCCTGCTTCTTCAGGCGGAACCCCGGGCTGAGGAGTTACTCGGAATGCTGCCAAGATATCAGTATCCTTGGTTTCGTACTCCGGGGTGTAGTAAGTCAATTTATAATCCTTAACACCAGCTTTAAATCCAACACTTGCTTTAGTTTCTGTTTGTGGTGACATAAGTCCCTCCCTACAACTCATGAATTAAGAATTCTCACAACGACAGGGTCTACTCGATATGGATTAGGCGTAAATGAAACCTTTGCAAAAATCTAAAAAAAAAAAAGATATTCAATTAATATCAACTCGTTAAAAAAAAGGAGTATGCTTAAGTTAATGAATATGTTTTAGTCATATATAATGCGTACACCCTGTGTACGTTCTATCCTGTAGGAATTCTACTATAGGAATTCGATAGGAATTGAGTTGTTGTTATGGTAAGTTAACATGATTCGTTATTAAACCGTGGATTTGATTCACCAAATCCATCATTATTGTATACTCTTTGATAGATATAGCGCAACCCAACCCAATCCCTAATCCTTATTTTACTATTTTACAAGTTCTTAATAACCCTTTCATATTCGGAATCTAAATACTTAAATACTAAGAAAATTCTCTGTTGACAGCAATCCATGCTTCACAGTAGTATATATTTTGTATATCGAAGTCCTAGATAGGAAAGTAGAGTAGGCACGGATCCTTTGACAAAAGGCTAAATGTATATGAAAAAAAAAGATTCATTCAACTTTCCAACAGACTCGTTCCATGATGAATAGGATTCGCTTGGGTAACGAAATGAAGTGCTAGTCCCCTTTTCTTTTTTATTGAATTAACTAATTCATTTTTTTTTTTTACTTTTGGATTTTTAGATAGTTTTTTTGATTCGATTTGGCATTATTCAACAAGAAAAAAAGAAAAATTTCGACAAATTCCGTTTTTTTTTGAAAATTATGTGATAATTATGAGAACCAATCCTACTACTTCGCGTCCCGGGGTTTCCACAATTGAAGAAAAAAGCGGAGGGCGTATTGATCAAATTATTGGACCCGTGCTGGATATTACTTTTCCCCCGGGCAAGTTGCCTTATATTTATAACGCTTTGGTAGTTAAGAGTCGAGACACTGCCGATAAGCAAATTAATGTGACTTGCGAGGTACAACAATTATTAGGAAATAATCGAGTTAGAGCTGTAGCTATGAGTGCTACAGACGGGTTGATGAGAGGAATGGAAGTGATTGACACTGGAGCTCCTCTCAGTGTTCCAGTTGGTGGAGCTACTCTCGGACGAATTTTTAACGTTCTTGGGGAGCCTATTGACAATTTGGGTCCTGTAGATACTAGTGCAACATTCCCTATTCATAGATCTGCGCCTGCCTTTATCGAGTTAGATACGAAATTATCTATCTTTGAAACAGGTATTAAGGTAGTCGATCTTTTAGCTCCTTATCGGCGTGGAGGAAAAATCGGACTATTTGGGGGGGCAGGAGTAGGTAAAACAGTACTCATCATGGAATTAATCAATAACATTGCTAAAGCTCATGGAGGCGTATCCGTATTTGGCGGAGTAGGGGAACGGACTCGTGAAGGAAATGATCTTTATATGGAAATGAAGGAATCTGGAGTAATTAATGAAAAAAATATTGAGGAATCAAAGGTAGCTCTAGTCTATGGCCAAATGAATGAACCGCCGGGAGCTCGTATGAGAGTTGGTTTAACTGCCCTAACTATGGCGGAATATTTCCGAGATGTTAATAAGCAAGACGTGCTTTTATTCATCGATAATATCTTTCGTTTTGTTCAAGCAGGATCGGAAGTATCCGCCTTATTAGGGAGAATGCCCTCCGCAGTGGGTTATCAACCTACCCTTAGTACAGAAATGGGTTCTTTGCAAGAAAGAATTACTTCTACCAAAAAGGGATCTATAACTTCGATCCAAGCAGTTTATGTACCTGCAGACGATTTGACCGACCCTGCTCCTGCCACAACATTTGCACATTTGGACGCTACTACTGTACTTTCTAGAGGATTAGCTTCAAAGGGTATTTATCCCGCAGTAGATCCTTTAGATTCAACCTCAACTATGTTACAACCTCGGATCGTTGGCAACGAACATTATGAAACTGCGCAAAGAGTTAAGGAAACTTTACAACGTTACAAAGAACTTCAGGACATTATCGCAATTCTTGGGTTGGATGAATTATCGGAGGAAGATCGTTTAACTGTAGCAAGAGCACGAAAAATTGAGCGGTTCTTATCACAACCGTTCTTTGTGGCAGAAGTTTTTACTGGTTCTCCAGGAAAGTATGTTGGTCTTGCAGAAACAATTAGGGGATTTCAACTAATCCTTTCCGGAGAATTAGACGGCCTACCCGAACAGGCTTTTTATTTGGTGGGGAACATCGATGAAGCTAGCACGAAAGCTATAAACTTAGAAGAGGAGAGCAAATTGAAGAAATGAAATTAAATCTTTATGTACTAACTCCTAAACGAATTATTTGGGATTGTGAAGTGAAAGAAATCATTTTATCTACTAATAGTGGCCAAATTGGTGTATTACCAAACCATGCCCCCATTAACACAGCTGTAGATATGGGTCCTTTGAGAATACGCCTCCTTAACGACCAATGGTTAACGGCGGTTCTGTGGAGTGGTTTTGCGAGAATAGTTAATAATGAGATCATTATTTTAGGAAATGATGCAGAACTGGGTAGTGACATTGATCCAGAAGAAGCTCAACAGGCACTTGAAATAGCCGAAGCTAACTTGAGTAGAGCTGAGGGTACGAAAGAATTGGTTGAAGCGAAGCTAGCTCTCAGACGAGCTAGGATACGAGTCGAGGCTGTCAATTGGATTCCCCCATCCAATTGAAGACAATCCAAAGGTTTCGTTGATACAAAGAAAAAGGAAAGAGGGGTAGAAAAAGTTATTAGATAGCGAAGCGAAGTAAGTCCAATGCTATCTAGTAATTTTTCTACCTACCTACCCCCTACCTACTATTGGATTTGAACCAATGACTCCCGCCGTATGAAAGCAATACTCTAACCACTGAGTTAAGTAGGCAATTTATTACCACAAAAGAAGCCCTATTATTTCGATCGATTATAGATCGAATCCTTTTTATAAGCAATACCACTCCGTTATTGGTATGTTTATGTTATGTTATTTTATGTTATATAGTAAACGGATCAAAGGGATATCATCTGGCATTAGAGAATATTCATCTTGACAAGAAATTATCTATATGTTAAGATATCTCTGACAAGGGCTATAGCTCAGTTCGGTAGAGCAACTCGTTTACACGTGCGCCAATGCTTTTCAAGGGAACTTATTATGCAATGAACATAATTGACCTTATTGCAAAATCAATGTC